ATTCATCAAATTGGTTAGATTTAAAATAATAACATACCCTTCGTATGATCCCATCGATATACATATAGATACACCGACTTTACATTTCAGCCATCCGTCAATCCTCATATATTTTCAAATAGATAGAATTCCTTTACCCATATATCGTCTTTGTACAGGCATAAGCATAAGAGCCTCTCCTTTCTGTTCGGCGAAAACCGCATGTTATACCATATTCCACTAAATAAAAATCTGTGTTATGATACAAGTCTAAGTTTTGAAAAAAAAATGGATGAGAGTTGGGCCCATCAGATCTAAACAGTCTTATTCTTTTGAACATGAAGAGATAAAGAAGCCATTGCCATTGCCGGAAATACTAGGCCTACTAAAGGCACCAACACAGAGGGAAAGTCGAAAGTTGTCATAGAATGGATACCTCGATTTACTATTTGTACCTGTTATTTTTATTTATAAAGATATCTTATACTAATTATAATTAAGAATTGTAATTAGTATTAATTAATATTTATGAAATTCGAATTTTAATTAGTATAGATCTAAGTATATATCTAAGTGAGTATATAATGGACTTATTCATCTTTCTATATGAAAGATATGTAAAAGATATATATGATAATCGCCTTTATTTTTATTATATTATTATATTCTTTTTTTTCTTCGTCTTTTGCTCTTGTCTTCTAATAATTTAATAAAGAAAAAGTTTCTTACAAATTCTCGAAAGATTCGTTAGAATCCGACCCAAAAGGGATTCTTAATCAAAATGGGATTCGCGGGAGATATAGAAAGAGAAAAACTCTATATCTATATTTGAATTCTATATACGTACGTAAGACGGGAAGAGGTAATTTTTTTGATTTTCCTAATTTCACGAAAAGAAGAATTCACTCTTTTATCTGAGGCTTCTTAATTAGTAATCAGGAATATAAATATAGAAAAAAGAGTTATCCGCAACTTTAACTTTTGATTCTTTCTACAATTAGATCTTATGTCAACAAATAAACCCCGTTCGTCTTATTTTTACTTGGATTCCGATAAACTAACTACTTGTTTGCTACAAATAAAAAATGGAACTTAATGCTCTTTAATTGAATTTTGATTCAAAGGAAAGAAAGCGTGGAGCTGAAATAACTCACTCAGAACGCTTTTTAAAGGATTACGTGGTACGATTAGATCGAATAAGCCCTTCTGGAATAAATATTCAGCCGCTTGTGAACCTTCAGGTACTGTTTTATTCAATGTTTGTTCAATTACTCTTTTACCCGCAAATGCAATGTAAGCATTGGGTTCGGCAATAATGATATCCCCCAACATACCAAAACTAGCAGTCACCCCACCTGTAGTAGGAGATGTAAGGATTGGTACATAGAATAACTTTTTTTTTGATTGATAATCATATAAAGCAGAAGATATTTTAGCCATTTGCATCAAGCTCAAACTTCCTTCTTGCATGCGTGCCCCCCCGGAAGCACACACTATAATAAGAGGTAGAAATTTTTTAGTAGCGTACTCAATCAAACGGGTGATTTTCTCCCCGACCACGGATCCCATACTACCCCCCATAAACTGAAAATCCATAACCCCGATTGCTACGGGAATACTGTTTAGTTGGCCTATGCCTGTTTGAATGGCCTCAGTTAATCCTGTCTTTCTTTGATAAGAATCGATACGATCTTTATAAGGCTCCTCCTCCGAATGAAATTCAATGGGATCCAGAGAAACCATGTCTTCATCCATAGGATCCCAAGTACCCGGATCGATCAAAAGTTCGATTCTCTCTGAACTACTCATTTTCAAATGATATCCACATTGTTCACAAAGATTCATTTTTGATTTAAAAAATTTCTTATAATTTAATCCATAACAATTTTCACATTGAACCCACAAATGCCTGTATTTTTGAGTTACATCCAGATCATTAGAACTTTCTCTTATAGTTAAATCACTACCATTCGTGCTGGTTCTTATACCGGAACCCTCAATCTCACCACAAATGGAACTATAAATGTAACTGTTACTGTAATTGTCACTACCACTTACAATGTCAGTCTCAATAAAGATTTGAGACTGAAGATAATTGTCAATGCAACTATTAATGTGATTCTTCCAACTGTATTGAGTATCATACATGTAATGATCATAGTGGGGATCGTCACTGTTAGATCCATTATTCAGATAACTAGAATTCCGATAACTAGAAAAAGAACTTTCTAGTTCACTCTGAAAAGAATGACCATTGTCAATCTCGAAAATATGATTTTCAATATCAAAATATATGGAATAACTGTTCCCATTACTATCCCTAACTAAAAAAGTTTCATCAGAGATGAAATTCCGAATGTCCTTGACGCCGAATAAATGATCAACATTACTGTAATTAGAATTGTCACGACCACCCCAACTATGAATATTTTTCTTCATATCATTTATAGTCGGATCTTCACTTTCACTGGTATTTTCAATAGGACCAAGACTACCCGTTGATTTACTTAGCCCACACCTG